AGTAATATTATAATATAATTATTGTAATAATTATTATATAAATAAAATATATTTTAAAAAATATGATTATATAATTTTAAATTAATTTTTTTTAATATAATTTATTATATAATTTGTTTATAAATAAAAATTTATGAGTTTAAATAAAAATAACTTAAATAGTTTTTTATTTTTATTGATTTAATATATAAATTAATTTATTTAAATGAAAATTTAAAATAGAAAATTATAATAATTATTAATAAAAAAAGTGCCAGCAATTGCGGTTAAACTTTTGATAAAAATAAATTTATATAATAATTAAATAAAAATTTATTTTATAAGATATTTATTTTGTTAATAAAAATTTTTTTTTATGGTGAAATATGAAAATTTAAATGATTAATAATATAAATATAGTAAAGGATATTTTATGTAAATTTTATATTAAACTAGGATTAGATACCCTATTATTTATAATTAATTAAAATTTAATTAAGTATTAAATGTGAATCATTAAATATAAAAAATTTGGCGGTATTTTATTAATTAGAGGAACTTGTTGTTTAATTTGATAGTCCACGAATGGATAAACTTAAAATTTTATTTTATGTATTGTTGTTTGTAAGTTATATTAATAGATATTAATTTTAATATTTTATTATAATTAAAAAAATTGAATATAATTTTATAATTATAAAAATATAATAATTCAAATCAAAATGTAGAGTAATTAAGAATTAGATGAGTTACAATTAATTTTTTAGTGGATTTAATATTTTAATATTTAATGAAATTGGATTTAAATGTAAATTTATAAAAATTTATAAGTTGAATTATATTTAAAATATGTACAAATTGCCCGTCATTTTCATGGTTAATATGGAAAAAGTCGTAACAAAGTAAGTATACTGGAAAGTGTACTTAGATTTTATAGTTTGGTTATTATTAAATTATAAATGTTAAAAAAATCTTAGTTTAAAATTTAAAAATAACTCATTTACATTGAGAAGATTAATTAATTTATTATTTTTAAGATTTTTAGATTTTAAAATTAATAATTTTTATTGAATAAAATTAATTTTATTTATAAATTGTTTTTGTAAGAATTTTTTAAATATTATATAAAATTATATTTAAATTTTTTAAAAGTTAGAGTATAGAAATATAAATAATTATTTAAATTATATAGATAGTAATGTGAATGAAAAAGTTTTATAAATTTTATTAAGTAATTTTGATTTAATGTACCTTTTGTATCAGGGTTTACTAAAATATATTTTTTATAGAAAAAATTTTCGAATTAAAAAGAGTTAATTAATTATGAAATTTGATGTATAATAATCATTTTTAATATTTATTTAGGGGAGATATTTTAGTCAATTTTTTTGATATCTAATTTTTTTTGATATAAATTTAATTTATATATAAAAAGATTATAAATAAATATTTATGATTTTTTATAATATTTTTATATAAAAAATTTGTGGGATAATCTGCAGATTAAATTAAAAATTTGATTATAAATTATTTAAAAGTATTCTTAAAATTGGAATTTTTTTTAAAAAATTTAATAATTTATATATTTAATTGTGATTATTAATTATTTATTTTATATAATAATTATTATTATGAATTATGTTTTTTGTGATAGAATTTTTATTATAATTTTTAAAGATTTAAAAAAATATTTTAATTAATTAATTGAATTAAAAAAAATAATGGTAAAATTAGTATTATAAAAAATTAATTTTTAATAAAGCAATAAAAATTAATAATTGTATTATTTTTTTTAATTAATATATTTTTTAAGAATTAGGCAAATTTAATTTATTTAATTTTTTAATGAAATTTTTCATTATAAATTTTATTAAATAAAATTAAGTCCACCTGTTTAATAAAAACATGGTTTTAAGATTAAAATTTAAGATTTGTTCTGCTCAGTGATGTTAAAAATTAAATAGCTGCAGTATATTGACTGTACTAAGGTAGCATAATCAATTGTCTTTTAATTGAAGGCTGGAATGAAGGAATGGATGAGATTTAAACTGTTTTATAAATATAATAATAATTTATATTTTAAGTTAAAATTCTTAAATATAATTATGGGACGAGAAGACCCTATAGAATTTTATATAATTTTTTTTGTTTATATTTTTGAAAATTTAAAGGAAATTATATTTTATTGGGAGGATAATTAAATTTAATTAACTTTGATTTATATATATGAAGTAAGAATGAATATGAGAAATTTTTAAATTGTAAAATTATTATTTTATTCTTATAGAAAAACATTGATGAATGATAAATTTATAAATAAAATTAAAAAATGTATTAAAATTTTGAAGTATGAATTTAATTAATTTTTTATTTTTAAATTAAAATTAATTACCTTAGGGATAACAGCATAATATTTTTTTTAAGATCTTATTGAAAGAATTGATTGTGACCTCGATGTTGAATTAAAATAAAAATTAAATGGAGAAATTTAATTATTTAGTCTGTTCGACTATTTAAATTTTACATGATTTGAGTTTAGATCGGTGTGAGCCAGATCGGTTTCTATCTATAATTTAATGGTAAATAAATTTGTACGAAAGGACTTTTTATTTAAAATTATTTTTATTTAAAAATGAGGATTAAGTTAAATATTAAGATTTTTTATTTATTACTTTGACAGATAAGTGTGTTAAATTTAGAATTTAAATTATATATAAGTTTTTATATAAGTAATAATTAAAAACATTAATTTTTATATATTAATAAATATTTTGAATTTGGTGATTTTATTGATTATTTTATTAATAGCGATTGCTTTTTTAACATTATTAGAACGTAAGATTTTAAGGTATGTTCAATTACGTAAAGGTCCAAATAAGTTGGGGTTTGTGGGATTTTTACAGCCTTTTAGGGATGCTATTAAATTATTGAATAAAGAGTTATTTTATGTTTATAAGTCTAATTATAATTTATATTATTTATGTCCTTTATTAATGTTTGGATTAATGATATTTATATGATTATTATATCCATATTATACTAATATTTATTTTTTAAATTATTCTATTTTATTAATAATTATTTTTATGACATTAAGAGGATATTTAATTATTTTAATTGGGTGATCAGCTAATTCGGTTTATTCAATAATAGGAGCTATTCGATCAGTTTCTCAAATATTATCATATGAGGTGAGATTTATTTTGATTATTTTTAGATTGATATTAATAGGGGAAAGTTATTCATTGGTAGATTTATTAAAGTTTCAAAAAAATATTTGATTTTTATTTCTTGTTTATCCTTTATTTTTGTTATATTTTATTAGGATTATGGTTGAGATAAATCGTAGGCCTATAGATTTTATTGAAGGGGAGTCGGAATTAGTTTCAGGGTTTAATATTGAGTATTTTAGGGGTAGATTTACTTTAATTTTTTTGAGGGAATATGGGATAATTATTTTTTTTAGTTATATAAGAGTTATTTTTTTTACAAATTTATTAGAGAGAGGGTTGTTTATATTTTTTTTTACAGTTATATATAGTTTTTTAATTATTGTTATTCGTGGGTTATTGCCTCGCATACGATATGATGAATTAATGTATTTGTGTTGAAAAATTATTTTGCCATTGGTTTTAATGTACATTATTTTAATTATTAGATTTAAATTTGTTATATTAATATTTAATTAATAATTTATTAAAAATTAAAAGTTAATAGAAAATTTTTAATTTCTTTTTTATATTTTCAAAATATAGACTTTTACAAGATCATTAACTATTTAATTCGTAAAAAAATTTTTGAAAAAATTAATTTTTTTTTTGAAAAATTAGAAATTTTCAAATATTTATTATAATTATTGTTGTAGGTAAATAAGAAAAATATATAATAGATATAAATTGGCTGATTAGGTTAAATGGATATTCAATTATTTGTCTTCCTGTTCATGTTAATAAAATAAAAATATTTATAAATATTCAAAATAATATTTGATTAAAAGGATAAAAAGATAAAGAATTGAATTTCATTTTAATGTTAATTAATGGGAAAATATATAGAATTATAATAGATAATAATAAAGCAATTACTCCTCCTAATTTATTTGGGATAGAGCGAAGGATTGCATAAGCAAATAGAAAATATCATTCTGGTTGAATGTGGATGGGAGTTAATAAAGGATTAGCGGGGGTGAAATTATCTGGGTCACTGAAAAAATAAGGATATTCTAAAATAATAATTCAAAATATTATTATAAATATGGTGAATCCAAAAATGTCTTTAATTGTAAAGTAAATATGAAATGGAATTTTTCTTAAATCACTAAAAGTTCCTAATGGATTTGACGAACCTGAGGAGTGTAAGAAAAATAAATGTAAAATGATTATTATTAGTATAATAAATGGTAGGATAAAATGAATAGAATAAAATCGATTAAGTGTTGCGTTATTAATTGAAAATCCGCCTCAAATTCATTGTACTAATAAATTTCCAATATATGGAATTGTAGAGATAAGATTTGTAATTACAGTAGCTCCTCAAAATGATATTTGTCCTCATGGTAGGACATATCCTAGGAAGGCAGTTATTATGGAAATTAAGTAAATTGATACTCCAATTATTCATGTATTAATTAATTTAAATGAATTATAATATAGATTTCGACCAATGTGCATATAAATACAGATAAAAAATATAGAAGCTCCATTGATGTGAATGTTATGAATTAATCATCCGAGTATTACATTTTGATTAATATGAATAATTCTGTTAAAGGCATGATAAATGTGAGGAGTGTAATGTATAGATAGAAAAAATCCTCTTAAAATTTGAATTAAAAGAAATAATCCTAATAGAGATCCAAAATTTCATCAATAAGAAATATTAGTTGGTGTTGGTAATTTTATTATTGATTTATTTAATATAGTGATTAAATTTTTATTCATAAGGGTGTAAAAATAAACATTAATTTTTTGTTTTATTAAATAAATATTTTATATATTTTAGTAAATAGAATATTTTTAAACAAAAAAATTTAATTGATTTTTCGTAATATCAAAGATTTGATTGAACAAATTTTGATAATTGAGAATAATGAAATTAGTAGGTATAATATAGAAATGATTGTTATATTGTTAAAGGGATATTCATATATATTAATAAAGTTTTGATAGAATGTTCTATTTAATTTTACAATTAAGTTAATTTCTAATATATTAAATTTTTTTATTATTAGATTTATAAAATTTAATTTATAGTTTAACATTATAAAAATGGAAAAATTTATTAAAAAATTAGTTAATAACAATTTATTTAAATTGAAATTAAATTGTTCATTAGAAATTAATCTTGAAAAATAAAGGAAAATAATTAGTAATCCTCTTACTATAATTAGAAATAAAATAATTGAATATAAGAAATTTGATTTTCATAAAGAAATATTTATACAAATGATTAAACAATAAAAAATTATATTCAATATGGTTAAAATTGGGTTAAAGTTTTTAATATTAATTATTAAATTAAATAAAATCATCAATATAAAAAATATAATAATTGAATTTTCAATTAATAATTCTTTAGTCATAATCATATTTATTATATAAATTTATTATTATGTATTTTAATATTTATAATTTTATATTATACAAATGAATATAAATAATATTCTTAAAGATTTAATTTTAAATGGGTGAAATTATATGTTAAATAATGATTAATAATAAGGGAGGGGGAAGGGGAAAAGGTGAATTTTTTATTTATTTTGATATTTTTTAGAAAATTATTCAAAAAATAATTTATTTAGAATTTTAATTTTGGAGATTAAGTGTATAGGAGGAAATTTAAGAGAATCTATTTTTTTGAATTTTTTAGAATAATTATTTTTTTTATATATTATTTATAGTAATAAATAATTTGATGTTAAAATTTATAATATACTATTAATTTTTGATTAAATATTTTTAATTTACAAAATTAATGTTTTATTTTAAACTATATTAGTTATGTATTTTGATATATTAATTTATATTTATATTTATTTAATTGTTTTGTTTATATTGGGTTTGATTTATAAATATATATTAGTTGTTTTAATAATTATTGAGTTTGTGGTTTTGAGATTTTTTATAATTATATATATAATTTTTAGTTTAATAAGTTTAGAGTTGTTTGTAATTTATTATTTAGTATTTAGAGTTTGTGAGGGTATTTTAGGATTAGTTTTATTAATTTTGATTGTTCGATTTCATGGGAGAGATTTTTATTATTTATTTAACATTAATAAATTTTAGTTTAATTTTAAAAATTTTTTATAATAAAATTTATAAATATTAAAATAAGGGGTTATATTTGAGTAGTGATTATTTATTTATAATTAATATAATGATAATGATGTTTATTAATATTATTATTAATAATAGTTGTTTAAATAAATATTTTATGATAAAAATAATTATAATTTTATTATTTATATTTTTTTTTTATTTAATTAATAAAAAAATTGTATTTTTTTTTAATATTGTTTATTTATGTGGATTTATATTTTTAATTAAGTTTATATTTAAAGATGATATTTGAATTGGAGTAGGGATAATTTTTGGATTGGATCAATATTCATTTTTTATATTAATATTGAGTTTTTGAATTATAGGTTTGGTATTTATGGTGATTTGTATAGAAATAAGTCAAGTAAAATTTAATAATTTTAAATTGTTATTATTTTTGATTATATTGATTATTTTAGTAGTTTTTTTTTCATCTTCAAATTTATTAATATTTTATTTGATATTTGAAATGAGTTTAATTCCTATATTTATTATGATTATTTTTTGAGGAATAAATTTTGAGCGATTATCTGCAGCTTATTATTTATTAATATATACTATATTTATTTCGTTGCCTTTATTAATTTATTTATTTAAATTATTTAAATTTTATGGATCATTTGATTTTAATATATTGATAAAATATGAATATATATTAGGATTTTGGGATTATTTAATTTTATTTATAGCTTTTTATATTAAATTACCTATTTATGTTTTTCATGTATGGCTTCCTAAAGCTCATGTTGAAGCTCCTGTTTTTGGGTCTATAATTTTAGCTGCTGTATTATTGAAATTAGGAGGATATGGATTATTACGATTTATAATGATATTTTTAATTGTTAGTTTTAAGTATAATTATTTAATTCTTAGAGTTGGGATTGTTGGAGCTTTATTAATAAGTTTAGTTTGTTTAGTACAAATTGATATAAAAAAATTAGTTGCTTATTCTTCTGTTGTTCATATAAATATATTAATATGTTCTTTATTAACTTTAGATAAATTAGGATTTGTTAGTGCTTATATTTTAATAATTTCTCATGGATTATGTTCATCTGGATTATTTTATATAGTTAATTTATTTTATGAACGATCTTATAGTCGTTTAATGATATTTAATAAAGGTTTAATAAATTTATATTCTTTACTTAGGTTTTGATGATTTATTTTATGTTCAGTGAATTTTTCTTTTCCATTTTCTTTGAGTTTTTTTAGAGAAATTCTTTTAATTAATGCAATCATTAGATGAGAAAAATTTTTAATTATTTATTTAATATTAATTTGTTTTTTAAATAGTGCTTATTCGCTTTATTTATATTCATATGTTCAACATGGTTTGATTAATATTGAGGAGAAGTTTTATATGATTTTTATGAAGGATTTTTTAATTTTATTGATCCATATTTATCCTTTATTTTTATTAATTTTAAATTTATATTTATTTTATTAGATATATTAAGGTATTTTTTAAAAGAAAAAAATTTAGATAATTTAAATAGTTTAAATTTTTTAAAATATTAATTTGTGGGATTAAAGATGTAAATTAAATTTTATTTTAAATTATTTATATTATGAATTTTTTAATTTGTTCATTTTTTATATTATTATTATTTATATTAATATTTTTTTTTAGTGTTTTTTTGAATTTAATAGATTTAAGTTATATGTTAGAATGATTGTTATTTAATTTTAATAGATTAAATATAGAGATTTTTATTTTGATTGATTGAATTTCTTGTTTATTTATTAGGGTAGTTATAATGATTTCTTCTATAATTTTATTATATAGAATAGTTTATATAAAAAATGAAATTTATTTAAATCGATTTTTAATTTTATTAAGTTTATTTATTTTATCTATAGTTGTTATAATTATTAGACCTAATTTAATTAGGATTTTACTTGGATGAGATGGGTTAGGATTGTCATCTTATTGTTTGGTTATTTATTATCAAAATTATTCATCCTATAATTCAGGTATAGTAACAGTTCTTTGTAATCGAATTGGGGATGTTGGTTTATTAATAGCTGTTGGGTTAATATTTATGGTTGGGAGTTGAAATATATATTTTTTAAGGAATGATTTTTTTTTAATTTTATTAATAGTTTTTTTAGCTTCAATTACAAAAAGGGCTCAAATTCCATTTTCAATTTGATTGCCTATAGCTATAGCTGCACCAACACCTGTTTCGGCATTAGTTCATTCATCAACTTTAGTTACTGCGGGAATTTATTTAATAATTCGTTATATAAAATTTTTTTATGGTGGAATAATTATTAAATTATTATTTTATCTTTCAGTATTTACTATATTTATATCTGGATTAATAGCTAATTTTGAGAATGATTTAAAAAAAATTATTGCTTTATCAACTTTAAGTCAATTAGGTTTAATAATAATAATTTTAAGATTGGGGTTAGGATTAGTAGCTTTTTTTCATTTAATTATTCATGCTATTTTCAAATCTTTATTATTTATGTGTGCAGGTGTGATAATTCATTTAATAGATAGTAATCAAGATATTCGTTATAGAGGTAAATTAAATGAATTTATTCCTTTTACTATAATAAGATTTTATGTTTCTAATTTATCTTTAATAGGATTTCCTTTTTTATCTGGGTTTTATTCGAAAGATTTGATTATAGAATTAATGTATTTAATGAATATTAATTTATTATTATTAATTTTAATATTATTATCACTATCATTAACTGTTTCATATTCATTACGGTTAATTTATAGAATTTTTTTTAGGCAAATTAAAGGAAAAAGATTTTATTATTATAGAGAAAATTTATTAATAAATTTTTCAATGATATTTTTAATAAGTTTAAGGTTGATTAGGGGATCATTATTAATGTGATTATTTTTTTTTGATAATTATTTTTTATTAATAGATATTTTTGTTAAATTAATTACGATAATTATATTAATTTTTGGGGTAATTATTTTTATAGGATTTTTTTTTAAAAATTTATTAAAATTATATTTTTATAGTTATTTTTTTAGGTCTATATGATTTATAAATTATTTATATGTAATGTTATATAAGAATTTTTTAATTATTAGTTTAAAATTTTATATTATAGATAAAAGTTGGGTTGAATTTATAAGAAAGAATTTATTATTAAATTTATTTAAAGATAGAATTTATTATTATAATTTTTTTAAGATTTTTATATTTATTTTGATTGTTTTATTTTTTATATTGTTATTATGAATAGTAAGTTAGTTTATTGTGAAATAAAAATTTAATTTGAGTGATTATTTAAATAGCTTATTTGATTAAAGTATAATATTGAAGATATTAAGAAAATATATTTTTATTTTTAAATAGTTAGAATTAAAAATTTATAAATAAAATAATATTTTTTTTATAATGAAAATATAATGTTTTAAAATTAAACTATATAAATAATAAAATATAAAATTTAAAATTAAATTTTATTTTAGATATAGTTAATAATAAAATTTATTAAATATATTTAAAAAAATTATTATATTAAGAGGATTTGATGAGATTTAGAATTGAATTATTTTTGTTATTTGTTATATATTTAAAGAGGGGGGGGGAAGAAAAATTAATTTAAAATGAGAAATAAAATGATTTTTTAATCATTATTTATTGAATTAGAAGTTCAATTTTTTTTATTTCATTTTGAATTAAAATTATTTTTAAATTATTATATAATGGTAATTATTATTATTATTGAAATTAATGATTTTAATTAAAATAATTAATTTATTGGAAAAGTTTTATTTAATTGGAATGAATTTTTCATTCAATAAATTTATTAACAATAAATTGCCTTTTTGGCTTCAATTAATTGGTTTATATATGTTATACTTTATAGGGAGTTAAAAATTAAATTTTTTTATTAATAAAGAAATATAATTTTATTATTTTATAATAATAAATTTTTATATTTATTATTATTGGTTTAAAATTATCTTTAGATTAATTTAAATTTAATCAAATTTTTAAGTCGAAATTAAATGTAATAATATTACTTTAAAGATTTATTATTTATAATTATTTATTTATATATTTAATATATATAATATATAAATAATATTATATTAGATAATAAGTATAATATATTTTTATATATTTATTTTAAATAAAAATTTAATTTTTTTAAGATTTATATATTTTTAATTTATATAATTTTTAAATGCAATTTAAATGTTAATTAATTAACTAAAATCCTTTAATTTTTAAATTATTTTATTTGGTAATTATTTTCATTCAATTGATTGTTCAATGTATTCAATTATTAGACCGAAGATTAAAATAAGTAAAAATAATATTGATGTAAAAATTATAATTTTATTTAAAATAAATATTATAAAAATTAATGGGAGTAAAAGAGCAATTTCTACATCGAAAATTAAGAAAATTAATCTAATTATGAAAAATTGAATTCTAAAAGGTAGACGTGATTGAGTAAGGGGATCAAATCCACATTCAAAAGGTGATATTTTTTCTCGTATTTTTTTAATTTTTGATGTTAAAAATATATTAATTATTAAAATTATTAAAGATAATAAAAAAAATAATAAAGTTATGTAAATTATAGAAGATATTATTTACATTAAGTTAAATTAAATTTTTTAATTGGAAGTTAAATGTAATTTTTATACTATGTAAATTAAAATAATGATTTATAATTTTGTTTTTATTTATGATTAAAATTTATTAATATCTTCATCAATAAATTGAAATGTATAAAAATAATCAGATTACATCAACAAAATGTCAATATCAAATAGCAGCTTCAAATCCAAAATGGTGAGTTTTTCTGAAATGTTTATGATATAATCGATATGAGCAAATCATTAGAAATAATGTTCCAATGATTACGTGTAATCCGTGGAATCCTGTGGCAATAAAAAAGGTTGATCCATAAATTGAATCAGCAATGGAGAATGATGCTTCTTTATATTCAATTATTTGTAAAAATGTAAAGTAAGTTCCTAATAAAATTGTTAAATTTAATCTTTTAAGATTTTCTGAAAATTTTTTATTTAAAATAGCTTGGTGAGATCAAGTAATTGTTAATCCTGAAGAAATTAAGATAATTGTATTTATAAGTGGAATATCATAAGGATTAAAAGGTTTAATTCCTTGTGGAGGTCATAATTGACCAATTTCTATTGATGGGGCTAATGATGAGTGAAAATAAGTTCAAAAGAATGAAATGAAAAAAAAAATTTCTGATATAATAAATAAAATTATTCCTAATTGAAGACCATGGTAAACTAATTGGGTATGAGATCCTTGAAAAGTTGATTCTCGAATAATATCTCGTCATCATTGATATATACATAAAAATGTTCTGGGAATTGATATTGGGATTATATAATTATTAAAATTATGAAATCATATAATTATTGAAATTAAGTTATTAAGTAATCTAAATGAAATTAAAATAGGTCATGGTCTTCTAGAAACTAAATGAAAAGAATGATTTTGAGTTATTTTTATCATATAAAATTTTTATTTAATTTTAATAATTTTAAAATTAAATTTTTATTTATACTTCTCTTCTATATAAGGTCATTAGAATTGAAAATACATAGGCTTGAATTATTGCTACAGCTAATTCTAAAATAAGTAATAATAATTGGGAAAAAATTATGATTGAGATAATAAAAAAATTATTAATAAATTGACCAGATGATCCTAATAATGATAATAAAAGATGACCAGCGATTATATTAGCTGTTAGGCGAATTGCTAAAGTTAAAGGACGAATCATTAATCTAATTGATTCAATTATAACTATGAAAGGTATTAAAATTTTAGGGGTTCCTTGGGGTGTTAAGTGAGAAAATAGATCATTTAAGTAATTAAAAATTGAATATATTATTATTCTGATTCATAATGTTAAGGAGATAGAAAGACAAAATCTTAAATGACTTGAAGCAGTAAAAATATATGGGAAAAGTCCTATAAAATTATTTGTAATAATAAATAAAAACATTCTTGTAAAAATAATTAAATTAGATTTAGAAAAATTAATTAAAATTTTAGATTCTTTTAAAATAAAATTTAAAATTATATTTATAAATATTTGATATCGAGAAGGAATTAATCAAAATTTAAAAGGAAATAATAAAAAAATAATTAATATTCTGATTCAATTTAAAGAAAAATTAATTGAAGTAGATGGGTCAAAAATAGAAAATAAATTTATTATCATTTTCAAATTCAATTAATTTTTTGAGAAGAGTAAGTATGATGATGAAGCTTTATGGTTGAGGAGGAAATAGTATAATTAGATAAGGAAAAAAAGTATAATATTCTAATTATTATAAAAAAAAAAAATATGATTATAATTAATATTAATATTCATATTATTGGTATTATATGAGGAATTAAAGAATATTTTTTAATAAAAATATTTTTAAATTGACAATTTAATGTTATTTTTTAAACTAATTCTTTCATTAAAAATAGGTGTTATACTATTATAATTTGATTTAAAAAATCAAAACTTACGTTTTAGTTATTTAATGATATAATAATTATAATATTATGTATGAATATTTAATATAATAAATATTAAATAATATTATAAATTAATAATTATTATTTATTGTAAAAATATAAGTTATAAAATATTCTTAATTCAATTTTTGAAATTTAAAAAATTAGTAGATTCTATAACGATTGGTATGAATCTATGATTTATACCACAAATTTCTGAACATTGACCAAAGTAAAGTCCGGGGCGATTTATAATTAATATTGATTGATTTAATCGTCCTGGAGTTGAGTCTATTTTAATTCCTAAAGAAGGGATTGTTCATGAGTGAATAACATCTATAGAGGAAGTTAAGATTCGAATTGGATAATTAAAAGGTAAGATACAGCGGTTATCAACGTCTAAAAGTCGAAATTCATTTATTTTTATATTATTAGGTGAAATTATAAATGAATTAAATTCAATATTTATAAAATCTGAATATTCATATTTTCAGTATCATTGGTGTCCTATAGCTTTGATAGTAAGTTTATTTATATGTATTTCATCGGTAATATATAGAATTTTGATTGAGGGAATTGCGATAAAAATTAAAGTTAATATTGGTAAAATTGTTCAAATTAGTTCAATTCTATGTCTTTCTAAGAGAAATCGATTAATAATATTATTTTTAATTATTGAAGATATAATAAAGAAAATTATTATTATAATAATGATTAAAATTATTATAGTAAAATCATGGAAGAAAATTATTATATCGTATGTTGGTGAATTGGAATTTTGTAATGATATTAGTCAAGTATTAATTTTTAATAAAAGTATAACTTTATATTTGGAGTTTAAATTCAATGCACTAAATTTCTGCCATATTAAAAATTAAAAAAATTATTTATTTATGTTGAAGGAATTTCATTATATCTATGATTAATTGGGGGATATTTACTTAATCATTCAAGTGAAGAATTTAAAAAAAAAATATTTAAAATTAATCGTTTTGAAGAAAAAGCTTCTCAGATTAAGAATATTAATAAAATTATTCTTATAATAGAAATTAGTGATCCTATTGATGAGATAATATTTCAAGATAAATATGAATCTGGATAATCTGAATATCGTCGTGGTATTCCTCTTAATCCTAGGAAATGTTGAGGAAAAAAAGTTAAATTTACTCCAATAAATATGGAGATAAATTGAATATTAAGGAAATAATTATTTAATGAATATCCTGTTATTAGAGGAAATCAATGAATAAATCTAGCAATAATAGCAAATACAGCTCCTATAGATAATACATAGTGAAAGTGAGCGACTACGTAATAGGTATCATGTAAAATAATGTCAATAGAAGAATTTGATAGTATAATGCCTGTTAATCCTCCTATAGTAAATAAAAAAATAAATCCTAATGTTCATCATAGGGAAGAATTTGAATTTATTTTTATTCCGTGAAGAGTTGTTATTCATCTAAAAATTTTGATACCAGTAGGAATAGCAATAATTATAGTTGCAGAAGTGAAATAAGCACGAGTGTCTACATCAAGACCAATGGTAAATATATGATGGGCTCAAACAATGAATCCTAAAAATCCAATTGCTATTAGAGCATAGATTATTCCTAAAGCTCCAAAAGTTTCTTTTTTTCCTCTTTCATTTATGATAATATGAGAAATTAAGCCAAATCCTGGTAGAATTAAAATATATACTTCAGGATGTCCAAAAAATCAAAATAAATGTTGATAAAGAATGGGATCTCCTCCTCCTGATGGATCGAAAAATGAAGTATTTAAATTTCGATCAGTTAAAATTATAGTAATTGCACCAGCTAAAACTGGTAAAGATAATAATAATAAAATTGCAGTAATAAAAATTGATCAGATTAAAAGAGGAAGTTTATCATTTGTTAAATTTTTTTGTTTTATGTTTATAATAGATGAAATGAAATTAATAGCTCCAAGAATTGAAGATATTCCAGCGATGTGAAGGGAAAAGATAGTTAAATCAATTGAAGGTCCATTATGAAAAATGTTAGAGGCTAGTGGGGGATAAATAGTTCATCCTGTTCCTGTTCCTTCGTTAATGAAATTTCTTATTAAAAGGAGGAATAAAGAAGGTGGTAGAAGTCAAAATCTTATATTATTTATTCGAGGATACGCTATATCTGGAGCACCTAATATTAAAGGAATTAGAAAATTTCCAAATCCTCCAATTATAAAAGGTATAACTATGAAAAAAATTATAATAAAAGCATGATTTGTAACTATAGAGTTATAAATTTGATCATTATTAATTAGATTATTAGATGATCCTAGTTCTAATCGAATAATTATACTTATAGATGATCCTATTAATCCTGCTCAAAATGCAAATAGAAAATATAAAATGCCGATATCTTTATGATTTGTAGAAAACAGTCATTTTTTCATAAAAATATAAAAAATTTTAAATAAATTTAATTTAATATAAAAAATATAAATTAAATGATAAAATAATGTTATGTCTGATATAAAAGTAATAAATTGTAAATTTATTTATGAAAGAGTTTTCTTTTTAACATTATTTTTTATACTTAAATTTGAAAAATAGAATTAGGAAAGGGAAAATAGGGAAAGATAGATTTTTATAGTTTATAAAAAATATTAAATTGCAAATTTAAAGAATTTGTTGAGAATAAAAATTGAGTTAAAAATTTTTATTAAATAAGATTTATAAAAATTTTTATTTATTTTTTAAACTTTGAAGGTTTATAGTTTTTTTAACTTAAAATCTTAAAATTTTAATTTAAAATTATTTTATTATATAGAAGATTATTTATTAAATTATAATTAAAATTAATGAAAATATGAAATTTAAATATGTTAATATACATATATGTAAAGGTAATAAGTTTATATTATTAATTTTAATATTTAAAAATTTAAATTTAATTGAGTGGAAAAATATTGTTAAAGTTATTAAATTAATATAAATATAAGTTAAGATAAGAGAATTAATTATTATTAGAATGAAAATAAAATGTAGATTTGAATTAAAAATTATAATAAATATATTAAATCATTTCATTAGGAAGAAAGAGAAGGGGGGAAGACTAGCTAAATTAATAATTAATATTAAATATATTAAATTAAAATTAAATGAAAGATTTTTATTTAATATAAAATTAATTGAAAATTTAAAATATGAAAAAAAAGAGGAAATAATGAATAAAATTAGGGTGTAAGTAAATATGTATATTAATCAAAAAAAATTTTTTAAAAAAATTAATAATAATATTCATCTGGTTTGGTTAATAGATGAGTAAGTTAATAAAATTTTAATATTTAATGAATTTATTATTTTAATTGTGGGAATAAGAATAGAGGATAAAATTATATAAGATAAAATTAAATCATTAGGTTTAATGATTGAAATTATATATAAAGGTATAATTTTTTGAATTGTTAAAAAAATAAATATAATTTTTCATTCTATAAAAGTAGAAATTAATGGTATTCATAAATGAAATGGAGGGATTCCTAGTTTAATCATTAATGCTAAGTAGAGTAAAATTATTAATGAATTTGTTTTAATTATAAATAAATTATTATAAGTTAATGAAAGAATTAATAATATGGATGCAATAATTTGAATTAGATAATATAAAAAAATTAGTTTTTTATTTTTTATTGATATACATAGATAACAAATAAATAGAAAATTATTAATTTCTATTAAGAATCATATAATTAATAGGTTTTGTATAAAAAAAATTATGATTGAGATGTATATTAATCTTCTTATAATGAATTTATGGAATAAGTTATTAATTATCATATTTTAAATGTTATTATTAAAAAATTAATTTTTAAAAAAAATTAAGAAATTTAATAATATTTTTATTATTATTGATTTGAAAATTAAAATATTTAAATAATTTATTATATATTTTAATGTAAAAGGAGAGCATATAAATTTTTGAAATTTATTGAATTAGTTTGAGTCTATTAAATATATTAAAAAAAATAGAGGGGAGGGTATAATAAAAATTATTATTTTTAGTAATTATTTTATTTTAAATGGGAATTATATTACCAATTATATATTATATATATTATACATAATGTTTATTTTATTAATTTATTTCATTAAAATATTTTAAATGAAAATTATATTATTATTATGTATTATTATATATATTATATGTGTATATTTAGGATAATATTATTAGAATCTTATTAAAATAATTTTTTTATTTTATTTATATTGTTTTTTTGATATAATTAATTTTTATTTATAATTCTTAAAAACATTAAAATAAATAAATAATTATAGATTATTTTATATAAAAATGATTATCATTATAATAAATAATTATTTATTTTTTTATTGTTTATTTGTATTTTATTTTTTGAATGGATTTATATATTATAATTTAAATATTTGATGATTTGAGAATAAGGATAATTAATTATTGTTGTTTTGGGTTTATTAAAATATGAATATATATAATAGGTTTGAATTTTTATAGAGATATATTTAAATATTTTGTATATTTTTTTAAAAATTTTGATTTGTGTCTGAAGATATGTTAAGAGAGAGAATTTTTATGAGCAAATATTATAGTAAAGATGAATGATATAGATATATTAAAAATGTGAAGATAAGTTTTATGATATATTATATATCATTTATATGATGAGTAGCGAGATATAGTAAAGTTTATTAGCATATATATATTGGATTATTGTGTTGTTTTATAAGATAAATATAAATAAAATGGTTTATATATTTTTTTAATTTTGTTAAGATTGATGATTTTTTTATATAATTTTATTTTATTAAAAATTTTTTTGGTTGAGTTAATAAAAATATATTATTTTTTAAGTTGAGGTGTTTAGTTGGCAGTTGACTTATTTTTTAGGTTTTTAATTTATAAGAAAGAAAGGGTTCGGTTTTCTTTTTTATAAATATTTTTATATTAAGGAAAATTTTATAAAATTAAATATAAATATTAGTATTAATATAAAATGGATAAAAATAATAATAATAAATAAAAATAATAAATGGTATATAATATATATTATTATGTGTTAATGTGTGTTATTGATGATTATAAGTTAAATGAAAATATTTATTAAAAATATATGATTTATTCTATCAAAATAATCCTTTTTCAGGCATATCATTTTAGGTAATTAAATAAGAGAAATTCTATAGTTTCTATATTTAGGGTATGAACCTAAGAGCTTGTTTAGCTTACTTATTTATTTTAAAAGTTTTTTAAGTTTTAAATAATCTTTATTTAAATTTTTTTATATAAAAATTTTATTTTAATATTTATTTATAATAAAATTAATATATTAATGATAATAAGTTGTTATTAATATAAAAAGTGATTTTTTGTAAAATAAAATGGAAAAGGGAGCTTAATTTTTTAATTTTGGAAACTTAAATTTATTAATTTCATTATTTTAAATGATATGTAATTTTTATATTAATAACAACTTATAGATCGGAAGA